AGAAGAGGAGAACAAAAAAAAGGAAAAACCGTGGATAAAAATCGCGGAAGCCTGGGATTTCATTCCATATCCACAAGCAACAAGAAGTTTAATTTTAATAATTCAATCTATTTTTAGAAAATATATTCTATTACCTCCATTGATAATAGTTAAAAATATTGGGCGTATATTATTATCCCAACCTCCCGAGTGGGCTGAGGATTTCGATGAGTGGAATAGAGAAAAGCATATTATATGTACCTATAATGGTGTTCAGTTATCAGAACTCGAACTTCCCAGAAATTGGTTTAAAGATGGTATTCAGATAAAAATAGTATTTCCTTTCTATTTGAAACCTTGGCACAGATCTAAGTCGAGGCCCTCTTTTTCTTCTTATAAAAATTTAAAGAAAGAACAACAGAAGTTTTGCTTTTTAACGGCTTGGGGAACACAAACAAACCTTCCCTTTGGTTCTGTCCCCCCAAAACCTTCCTTTTTTAAGCCTATTTTTAAAGAACTAAAAAAAAAAATCCGCAAAACAAAAAATAATCATTTTCAAGTCCTAGGAGTTTTAAAAGAAAGAACAAAAAATTTTCTACAAGACTCAAAGGGGGAGGTTATCAAAAACGTTTTATTTATGTTTATAAAAAGAATAAAAAAAGAACTCTTAAAAGTACAGCCAACTCTATTATTTATATTGAGAAAGGTGTATGAATCCGGCGAAACTAACAAAAAAAAAGATTATATAATCAGGAATCAGATAATTCACGACTCGTTTAGAAAAATTAAATCTACAGATAATACAAATTATTCACCGAGAGAAAAAAAAATTAAAAATCTGGCGGATAGAACAAACACAATCACAAAGAAAACAAAGAGTCTTACAAAAGAAAAAAACAGTAACGCCACGAAAAGAAGTAGTCCTAACAAAACAAGTTATAATGGAAAAGTCAAATCATCAAAAAATAGTTGGCAAATATTAAAAATAAAAAGAAGAAGTACTCGATTAATCTATAAATTATATTTTTTTATAAAAATTTTCATTAACAGAATATACATTGATATCTTTCTATGTATCATTCATATTGCCAGAATTACTACACAACTCATTCTTGAATCGAGAAATTTTTGTTTTGATAAATACATTTACAATAATAAAACAAACAAAGAAATTAATTTTATTTCGACTCTAAAAAGTGCACTTTACAATATTAAGAATAGTAAGAAGAATTCACATCTTTTTTTTAACTTATCCTCATTATCACAAGCATATGTATTTTATAAATTATCACAAACCCGAGTTATTAATTTGTATAAGCTAAGATCCATTCTTGACTATCATGGAACCCCCCTTTTTCTTAAGACTGCAATAAAAAATAATTTTGTAACACAAGGAATATTTCATTCCGAATTAAGACATACAAAACTTACAAGTTCCGAAATGAATCAATGGAAAAACTGGTTAAGAGGTCATTATCAATACAATTTATCTCAGATTAGATGGTCTGGATTAATACCACAAAAATGGCGAACTACAATCACTGAAGGTGGTATGACCCAAAATAAGGATTTAACAAAATGTAATTCGTATGAAAAAGACCAATTACTTTATCACAAAAAACAAAAAGATTTTAAAGTATATCCATTACCAAACCAAAAAGAGAATTTTCAAAAATACTATATATATGATCTTTTATCATATAAATCTATTCATTCTGAAATGAAGAAGTCCTCATATATTATTTATGGATCACCATCAGAATTAAATAACAACCAAAAGATTACTTTTAATTACAACAATTCTAAACAAAATTTCTTTGAAAGCCTGGAAGAAATTACTATCAATAATTATCTAGAAAAGGGCGATATTGTGTATATGCAAAAAAATGCAGATAGAAAATATTTTGATTGGACAATTCTCAATTTTTTTCTAAGACAAAAAATAGATATTAAGGTCTGGACCAAAATGGATTATAACAGTAATATAAATACTACGATTAGAAGTAAGAATTACCAAAAAATTGAGAAAATGGATAAAAACGATCTTTTTTATCTGACGATTCATCAAGATTTAGAAAAAAATACGATCAATGAAAAGAAACTTTTTTTTGATTGGATGGAAATGAATGAAGAAATCCTAAACCCAATATCGACGAATCTGAAACTTCCGTTCTTCCCAGAATTTGTGCCACTTTATAATGTATACAAAACAAAACCATGGATTATACCAAGCAAATTACTTCTTTTTAATAAAAACATCAATGAAAAGCAAAAATGGAATTTTTTTATACTATCGAATGAAAAAAGATTAATGAATCGAAATCAAGAAGAAAAAGAACCCGCAGGCCGAAGAGGCCTTAGATCATATGCACAAAACCGAGGTAAAATGAAAAAACAATACAAGATCCGGAATAAGATAAGACCAGAAATGATTTTCTTACGGAAACACTATTTGCTTTTTCAATGGATAATAGACGATGGTTTAATTCCGAATTTAACTGAAAGAATGATCGATAATATCAAGATATATTGTTACTTGCTTGGACTGAGAAATACAAGAGATACTACTATATCGTCTATTCAAAGGAAAGAAATAAATTTGGATATAATGGTGATTCGGAAAAAACTGACTCCTATAGAATTGAATAAAAGGGGGATATTTTTTATCGAGCCCATTCGTTTGTCTGTAAAAAACGACGGATACTTTATTATGTATCAAACCATAGGTATCTCGTTGGTTCATAAGAGTAAGTACCAAACTCCTCAAAGATATCAAGAAGAAAGATATATCGATAAAAATAAATTGGATGAATCTATCCCAAGATATCAAAGACTAATTCGAAAGATAGACAAAAAACATTATGATTTTATTGTTCCTGAAAAGATTTTCTCGTCTAGACGTCGTAGAGAATTGAGAATTCTAATTTCTTTCAATTCAAAGAATATAAATAGTGTGGATAGAAATCCAATATTTTATAACAAGAAGAACATAAAGGGTGGGAATACTTTTTTGGATCAAAGTAAACATCTTGATAGAGATAAAAACGAATTAATTAAATTAAAATTATTTCTTTGGCCTAATTATCGATTAGAAGACTTAGCTTGTATGAATCGATATTGGTTTAATACCAATAATGGAAGCCGTTTTAGTATGTTAAGAATATATCCACAATTAAAAATAGGTTAATGGTACATTTTTCCTATATATTTTGTACCATATAGAAAAACAAACAGATGCACATATACCCTGTCTTACGTCTCAGTCTAATATAGATCGATATCGATATTTTATTTAATACTTTAATACTAAAATTAAAATACTAAGTCAATAACGTATCAATTTGTTTGGATAAAATCTATAAAATAAACGAATCTACGGAATCTTCCTAATTAAAATGGAGGTCTAAATTATTCGACGTTGTAAGTGTAAAAATGTACCATCCCCCCTTTTATCCCTGTCCAAATCAAATGAAATTTTTGATTAAGAAAATCGGAAGTCCATAAATAAATTAAAATTCTTGTGTATACTAAATACTACATTAAAACGACTGATATTATTATTACTGATCGATAAAATCAAATATGTATATGTAAATTAAAAGGTAGGAGGAGCTCTTTTATGATAAAAAATCCATTCAGTGTAATTATTTTGAAAGAGGAAAACGAAGACAACAAGGGGTCTATTGAATTTCAAGTAGTGAGTTTCACCAATAGGATACGGAGACTTACTTCACATTTGGAATTGCACAAAAAAGACTATTTATCTCAGAGAGGTCTGCGTAAAATTCTAGGAAAACGTCAACGACTGCTCGCCTATTTGTCAAAAAAAAATAGAGTACGTTATAAAGAATTAATCGGCCGGTTGGAGATTCGAGAAACAAAAAATCATTAATTTGAAGAGTCATTTTGAATTTTCGCTTAAACTTTGATGAACTTCTTTTCGCTTTCAGCAATTCATGGAAGAATGAATCGGGAAAAAACCTATGACTGCACCAGCTACACGAAATGACCTTATGATAGTCAATATGGGTCCTCAGCACCCATCAATGCACGGTGTTCTTCGACTCATTGTTACTCTAGATGGTGAAGATGTTATTGACTGTGAACCGATATTGGGTTATTTACATAGAGGGATGGAAAAAATTGCGGAAAACCGAACAATTATACAATATTTACCTTATGTAACACGGTGGGATTATTTAGCTACTATGTTCACCGAAGCAATAACTGTAAATGCACCAGAGCAGTTAGGCAATATTCAAGTGCCTAAAAGGGCCAGCTATATCAGAGTCATTATGTTAGAGTTAAGTCGTATAGCTTCGCATTTGTTATGGCTTGGCCCTTTTATGGCAGATATTGGCGCGCAAACCCCCCTCTTCTACATTTTTCGAGAAAGAGAATTGATATATGACCTATTCGAAGCTGCCACCGGTATGCGAATGATGCATAATTTTTTTCGTATCGGAGGAGTCGCTGCTGATTTACCTCATGGCTGGATAGATAAATGTTTGGATTTTTGTGATTATTTTTTAACAAGAGTTACTGAATATCAAAGGCTTATTACACGGAATCCTGTTTTTTTAGAGCGCGTTGAGGGAGTAGGCATTATTGGCGGAGAGGAGGCAATAAATTGGGGTTTATCAGGACCAATGCTACGAGCTTCCGGAATACAATGGGATCTTCGGAAGGTTGATCATTATGAGTCTTACGATGAATTTGATTGGGGAATTCAATGGCAAAAAGAAGGAGATTCGTTAGCTCGTTATTTAGTACGAATCAGTGAAATGACAGAATCAATAAAAATTATTCAACAGGCTTTAGAAGGAATTCCGGGGGGGCCCTATGAGAATTTAGAAATCCGGCGCTTTGATAAAGTAGGGTATCCCGAATGGAATGATTTTGACTATCGATTTATCAGTAAAAAACCCTCCCCTACTTTTGAATTGTCAAAGCAAGAACTTTATATGAGAGTCGAAGCCCCAAAAGGAGAATTAGGAATTTTTCTGATAGGAGATAAGGGT